GTTACATTTATAATTCCATTTGTAGGTACGACGAAAATAATAGTGAAAACGAGAGTTCTAGTCTAAGACCTATCACGAATGATATTGATTTAACTATAAGAGAAAGTTCTAATGATCTCGATGTAAGAGAAAGCTCTAATGATCTCGATGTAACTCAAAAATACAGGCATCTCTGGGTTCAGTGCGAAAATTGTTATGGATTAAATTATAAGAAATTTTTTAAGTCAAAAATGAATATTTGTGAACAATGCGGATCTCATTTGAAAATGAGTAGTTCAGATAGAATTGAACTTTCGATTGATCCGGGCACTTGGAATCCTATGGATGAAGACATGGTTTCTGTAGATCCCATTGAATTTCATTCAGAGGAGGAACCTTATAAAGATCGTATTGACTCTTATCAAAGAAAGACAGGATTAACCGAGGCTGTTCAAACAGGTACAGGTCAACTAAATGGTATTCCCGTAGCAATTGGAGTTATGGATTTTATGTTTATGGGGGGGAGTATGGGATCCGTGGTAGGAGAGAAAATTACCCGTTTGATCGAGTATGCTACCAATCAATTTTTACCTCTTATTCTAGTGTGTGCTTCTGGAGGAGCACGCATGCAAGAAGGAAGTTTGAGCTTGATGCAAATGGCTAAAATATCTTCCGCTTTATTTGATTATCAATCAAATAAAAAGTTATTTTATGTATCAATCCTTACATCTCCTACTACTGGCGGAGTGACAGCAAGTTTTGGGATGTTGGGAGATATCATTATTGCCGAACCAAATGCCTACATTGCATTTGCGGGTAAAAGAGTAATTGAGCAAACATTGAATAAGACAGTTCCTGAAGGTTCACAAGCGGCTGAATATTTATTCCATAAGGGCTTATTCGATCCAATCATACCACGTAATCTTTTAAAAGGCGTTCTGAGTGAGTTATTTCAGTTCCATGCTTTCTTTCCTTTGAATCAAAATTCAATCAAGTAGAAAGTAGACTTTTTTCTTTTTCATCGCTATTCCTGATTACTAACCAGGAAACCTTTATAAACAAGATAAACGAGTTAATTTTTTCTTCCGCAAAATAAAGCAAGAAGGCAAATAAAAGGAAATCCGAATTATAATGATTATAAGATATCTTTCTAACAGGTACAAATATTAAATCGAGGTATTCATTCTATGACAACTTTCAACAACGTACCCTCTATTTTTGTGCCTTTGGTAGGCCTAGTTGTTCCGGCAATTGCAATGGCTTCTTTATCTCTTCATGTTCAAAGAAATAAGATTGTTTAGATCCCTTTCTAGATCGAATGGGTCCTATCTATTTATTAGATTTTTTTTCAAGGCTTAGACTTGGATCATAACACGAATATCTATTTAGTAAAATATGGTATAACATGAGGTTTCCTCCGAGCATAAAGGATACATAAATGAAAGGGTTTTTATGCACGCGTAAACATGATGATATATGTGTAAATGAATTACAGCTATTTGAAAATAGATTGGTAACAAGGGGGTTCCTGAAAGAAATCTAAAGTCAATGTATCTATCACTGAATCCATAGATATGTAGATATCTATAGGGATCATATGAAGAAGATAGTATGCTTTTAGATCTAATCAATTTCGATCTAAGCAATTCAATGAATTATTCCTAAGGGTTCACTTCCGAATAGTACTGGTTGATGAGAGTTACTTCGGAAATTAAAAAAGTAAAGTCAAAGTAATTTTGGTTATTCTCCAAATTCCAATAAAATACAACTGTATCTAGTATGAGTTGTCGGTCAGAACGTATATGGATAGAATTTATAGCAGGGTCTCGAAAAACAAGTAATTTATGCTGGGCCTTTGTCCTTTTTTTAGGTTCATTAGGGTTCTTATTGGTTGGAACTTCTAGTTATCTTGGCCAGAATTTGATATCTTTATTCCCCTCTCAGCAAATAATTTTTTTTCCACAAGGGATCGTGATGTCTTTCTATGGGATTGCAGGTCTCTTTATTGGCTCCTATTTGTGGTGCACAATTTCGTGGAATGTGGGTAGTGGTTACGATCTATTCGATAAAAAGGAAGGAATAGTGTGTATTTTTCGCTGGGGATTTCCTGGAAAAAATCGTCGTATCTTCCTCCGATTCTTTATGAAAGATATTCAATCCCTCAGAATAGAAGTGAAAGAGGGTATTTATGCTCGTCGTGTCCTTTATATGGAAATCAGAGGTCAGGGGGCTATTCCCTTGACTCGTACTGATGAGAATTTGACTCCACGAGAAATTGAGCAAAAAGCGGGTGAATTGGCCTATTTCTTGCGTGTACCCATTGAAGTCTTTTGAAATGAATAATGCTTTCGGGAAAAATAACAAAAGAATACCCCATTTTTCTAGAATATAGCTTAACCAACGAAACTCTTTTGTCAGCAAAAATTTGATGCATATGTAAATCAATCCATTGAACTTAATTGACTAAAACAAGTATCAAATCGAAAATGGATCTTATAGATCAAAACATTTCGGAAAAATCAAATAAAAAAATAAAGCATTTCTTTTTTTTTTTTTTTTTTGTGTGAAATATTGACTATTTTGATAGAACGGGATCTCTTTTATCTCGAAATCCGAATAATATGCAGCTCGTTGGGGTATTCATCGAAAAGAGATAATTGCTTCGAATTTGAGCAATTGAGCTATCTAGAAAGAATATTTTGTTTCGTCATTCGAATTTTAAGTGTACTTTAATTAAATTTCTGTATGCTTTCTAAATTCATAGGCTAAACACTGAATCAAAAATAAAAAATCAGGGAAGAGGGGATGCCTTGATACCTTGGAATAAAACTTATGCTTGATAGAAATATTAGATCGTATGGAATCGACGACCGAGGTGGGTTGATTAAAAATTCACAGACGAAAAAAATGGCAAAAAAGAAAGCGTTCACTCCCCTTCTATATCTTGCATCTATAGTATTTTTGCCCTGGTGCGTCTCTCTCTCCTTTCAAAAAAGTCTAGAATCTTGGATTACTAATTGGTGGAATACTAGAGAATCCGAAACTTTTTTGAATGATATTAAAGAAAAAACTATTCTCGAAAAATTCATAGAATTAGACGAACTCTTCCTCTTGGAAGAAATGATAAAGGAATACCCGGAAACACATTTACAAAAGCTTCGTATCAGAATCCACAAAGAAATGATCAAATTGATCAAGATGTACAATGAGGATGGTATCCATATGATTTTCCAGTTCTCGACAAATATAATCTATTTCCTTATTTTAAGCGGTTATTCTATTCTAGGTAATCAAGAACTTCGTTTTCTTAATTCTTGGGTTCAAGAATTCCTATATAACTTAAGCGACACAATAAAAGCCTTTTCTATTCTTTTATTAACTGATTTATGTATAGGATTTCATTCACCCCACGGTTGGGAACTAATGATTGGTTCTATCTACAAAGATTTTGGATTTACTCATAATGATCAAATTATATCTGGTCTTGTTTCCACTTTTCCAGTCATATTAGATACAATTTTAAAATATTGGATCTTCCGCTATTTAAATCGTCTATCTCCCTCACTTGTAGTGATTTATCATTCAATGAATGACTGAAAAATGATCCACTGCCCCAATTCGAACTTTTGTTACTTTGCACATAAGTAAAACGCTCAAAATCGTACTTATTTTTTATTTTTCTACCTATCCAGAGGGTTTTTTTGATCCTTCTGATATTCCAGTAACAATTTTTCAGTAAATAGCAGAATCAGGGATAGGGAACTATATTAGCGACCTACCTAATTTTATTGTAGAAATTTTTTGAATCAACTATTGGACCATGCAAACTAGAAATACCTTTTCTTGGATAAAGGAAGAGATTACTCGATCTTTTTCCGTATCGCTCATTATATCTATAATGACTTGGGCATCCATTTCAAATGCATATCCCATTTTTGCACAGCAGGGTTATGAAAATCCACGAGAAGCGACTGGACGTATTGTATGCGCCAATTGCCATTTAGCTAACAAGCCCGTGGATATTGAGGTTCCCCAGGCAGTACTTCCCGATACTGTATTTGAAGCAGTTATTCGAATTCCTTATGATAAGCAACTGAAACAAGTTCTTGCTAATGGCAAAAAAGGCGCCTTGAATGTTGGGGCTGTTCTTATTTTACCTGAGGGATTTGAATTAGCCCCCCCCGATCGTATTTCGCCTGAGATGAAGGAAAAGGTGGGGAATCTGTCTTTTCAGAGCTATCGACCTACTAAAAAAAATATTCTTGTGATAGGGCCTGTTCCTGGTCAGAAATATAGTGAAATCACCTTTCCTATTCTTTCCCCCGACCCCACTACTAAGAAGGACGTTCACTTCCTAAAATATCCCATATATGTAGGCGGGAACAGGGGAAGGGGTCAGATTTATCCTGATGGGAACAAGAGTAACAATACAGTTTATAATGCTACAGCAGCGGGTATAGTAAGCAAAATTATACGAAAAGAAAAGGGGGGGTACGAAATAACCATAACCGATGCATCGGATGGACGCCAAGTAATTGATATTATACCTCCAGGACCAGAACTTCTTGTTTCAGAGGGTGAATCTATCAAATTGGATCAGCCATTTACGAGTAATCCTAACGTGGGTGGATTTGGTCAGGGGGATGCGGAAATAGTACTTCAAGACCCAGCACGGGTCCAAAGTCTTTTGTTCTTCTTCGCATCGGTTATTTTGGCACAAATCTTTTTGGTTCTTAAAAAGAAACAGTTTGAGAAGGTTCAATTGTCCGAAATGAATTTCTAGATCTACGAATTTATTAAACAAGTTCGTAAAAAGAAGAAAGTTTTTCTTGACAATTATAATTATATATGATCAAAAAAATGATGAAAAGACTTTTTTTCTTATTGCTAAATGAAAATGTTCTAGAATGTATCAATAGTTTTCTATTCTAATAGAATGAAATTTGACTAGATACTAAGTATAAGATAAGTAAGTGGAAAAGGCAAAGGATACCCGAGTGGAACAAAGGAGTCTAGGAATT